ACTATATAAGAATATATTCACAGGGTAAACTGTTAAGTAAGATGTTCATGATCAAATACACTCTGTGAAAAAGAGGTCACACATTGTGCTGACATGAGGGTAAATTTTTATTTTTTACACCCTATGAGTATCGTATCAGGAAGAAACAGGTAGTATTTACATTTTTTTGCACTAATTTTTCTTGTTTTTGGGGTTTGGCAAGATATTAGGTGCGGTGCATAGGTGAATGCCTATGTATTTAATCTGTATAGTATTACGGGGGGTAAGGGGGGTTTGTTAAAAGATACTTATTGGAAAAAAATACGTACGTGCGTGTACGTGTGTGCGTGCGTGTGTACGTACGTGCGTGTACGTGTGTGCGTACGTGTGTGCGTACGTGTGTACGTGCGTGTGCGTACGTGTGTACGTGCGTGTGTACGTGCGTGTACGTGTGTGCGTACGTGTGTACGTGTGTACGTGTGTACGTGCGTACGTGCGTACGTGCGTACGTGTGTACGTGCGTGTGCGTACGTGCGTACGTGTGTACGTGTGTACGTGTGTGTACGTGTGTGCGTACGTGTGTACGTGTGTGCGTACGTGTGTACGTGTGTGCGTACGTGTGTACGTGTGTGCGTACGTGTGTACGTGCGTGTACGTGCGTGTGTACGTGCGTGTGTACGTGTGTGTACGTGTGTGTACGTGTGTGAGAGTCGTGAAAATTCATTATGTCCATCTAGCATTAAAAGAATGTCTTACGGGATTTTTATTATGTGGGCCAAGGGTACTGACTAATAAGTCCGACTACAATTAAATTGGAAGCGTTCATGCCTTGACGGCATATGCTGAGTCACAGCAACCCAAAAATTAAAAAGATACCAAATGCCTTGAATTAGAGTCGTTGCTGGTTTCTTTCCAGCAGACCCGTTTCCATCGAGATGTCTTATTTAAGGGGAACGGATGAGCGAATTTAATGTTATGACCCTGAAGAAAGAACCAGATGTCTGATAAAGTTTCACTTTAGCTACCCCCAGAACGTATGGGCCCGGAGCGAGGAGGGTGACACCTGCCTGGCGGGTTGATGGTTTCTCGGAGGATGGTGATTAATAGATTCCTAATAGACAGGGATAGACGTTTGGACAAGGATTATTTAACCGAATGAGCTAATGTCCGTATTACGCATAGTTAGTCTTATGTAAAGTATATAGAAGTTGTTGGATCGTAATAGTCGTATTGATTAGGAGTTACAGTGGAATTATTGATTAAGTGTCTTATGCACGGCTTAGTTATATGTACATGCTTATATGCATGGGGCTAGGGACTTAATGTTGATTAAACATAGGATGGTCTATGTAATATTATACAATATATGTACTCTTGCATATATAGATGGGGAGGTGCATTAATGCACGACGTACATAGTCGGTTTGTTGGTGAGTTTATTCAAGAAATAGTTTAATTAGAATATCAGTTTTGGGTGCTGATGGTGAAGGTTTTTAACTTCTTTCTTGATTAAATATGTCTTAGGGAGGGTAGTGCTCCGTTTCTGGTTTACAAAACCAGTGTAATTTTTATACTACTAAGGCTTTATCATTTGAGTAATTTGTTTTCTATGAGGCTTGTTACAGGCATTAGGATTAGAATAATGCAAAAGTAGGAAACAGATGCTAATTGGCCGATTGTAATAAATGGGTGTTCTACTGGTTGCCCTCCGATTCATGTTAAGATGATTAGATTAGTTACTAGGATTCATAGGAGGCATTGGCTAAATGGGCGAAATGTTATGGCACGTTGTTTTGAAATATGGAGTACGGGGAGTAGTATTAGGATTATAATAGAGAATACTAGTGCTAGCACGCCTCCTAGTTTATTAGGGATTGATCGTAGAATTGCGTATGCAAATAGGAAATATCACTCTGGTTTGATGTGGGGAGGTGTATTTAATGGGTTAGCAGGAGTATAGTTGTCTGGGTCTCCTAGGAGGTCAGGGGAGAATAGTACTAATAGTATAAGAAGCATTAGTATGAATAATAGTCCTAGGATATCCTTGATTGTGTAATATGGGTGAAATGGAATTTTGTCTGAATCTGAGTTGAGTCCTGATGGGTTATTAGAGCCTGTTTCGTGTAAAAATAAAAGGTGGATTATCACTATTGCTGTGATGATAAAGGGGAGGATAAAGTGAAAGGCGAAGAATCGAGTTAATGTTGCTTTGTCTACGGAGAAACCCCCTCAAATTCATTCTACAAGAGTAGAACCGATGTAAGGGATAGCTGAAAGTAGATTAGTAATGACTGTTGCTCCTCAAAAGGATATTTGTCCTCATGGAAGGACATAACCTATGAAAGCAGTTGCTATTACTGTAAATAATAGGATTACACCGATATTTCAGGTTTCTATGAAGGTGTAAGAGCCGTAGTAAATTCCTCGTCCAATGTGGAAGTAAAGGAAAATAAAAAATAAGGATGCTCCATTAGCGTGTATATAACGGATTAATCAGCCGTAATTTACATCTCGACAAATGTGGGTGATTGATGAAAAAGCTGTTGTAGTGTCTGCGGTGTAATGTATGGCTAAGAATAAGCCAGTGGTGATTTGTAGGGCTAAGCATACACCTAATAGAGAGCCAAAATTTCATCAGGCTGAGATGTTAGAGGGAGTTGGTAGGTCAATAAAAGAGTGGTTAATAATTTTTATTAGGGGATGAGATTTCCGTAAATTGGTCATTAGTTTGTTCTTGTAGTTGAATTACAACGATGGTTTTTCATATCGTTAGTCATGGTTAAATTCCATGTGGGAACTATGATTTTAAATATTGTTTGCTTCTTAAGTATTATTTTTGTTATTGGTTTTATTGGTTTTTCAGTTAAGCCTTCTCCAGTTTATGGGGGATTAGCATTGGTTGTAAGTGGGGGTATTGGGTGTGGAATTATTTTAAGTTGTGGTGGGTCATTTTTAGGTTTGGTTGTATTTTTGGTTTATTTAGGGGGAATGATGGTTGTATTTGCTTATACTACTGCTATAGCTATGGAGCAATATCCTGAAACATGAGGATCAAATGTAGTTATTTGATTTTCTTTATTTTTAGGAATTCTTTCTGAGTTAATGATGTTGTATTGATGAGTAAAGTATGAGCATGTTGAAGTTATAGTTGATTGCTATGGAATAGGAGAATGGGTGATTTATGATGCAGAAGGGGGTAGTGTAGGGTTTTTTAGTGAAGATCCTGCAGGTGTGGCTGCTATTTATAGTTATAATTATTGATTAATGTTTGTGGCTGGTTGATCTTTGTTTACTTGTATTTTTGTTGTTTTAGAGATTACTCGTGCTAATTAAATTAGTGAAATAGTGATGAGGATTATAGATATGAGGAATGAGAGGAAGTAGAATTTTAATAGGCCTATTTGGGTTGAGGTTAAGGTGGATGCCTTTGTTTGTAGGAGTGAGATATGTTTAGGTGCTATTTTTTCTAGTCAAATAGAATCTAGTATTAAGGATGCTAGATTTTGGCTTGTGGATAGATTTATGTGTGGGAGAGTTCGGTGGACTAGTAGAGGGAAATATCCTAATATGTTAGAGAAGTTGAAGAATTTAGATGAGTAATTGGTTTTTAAAGATTTGGTTATTATACTAAGTTCTAGGGCAATAGTAAAACCTAGAATTGTCAAGAGTAATGCTATGATTTTTACGTTTGTGGGTATTGTTATTTGAGGGATATTTGTAATAGGAATATTATTGGTTATCAGGAAACCTGCAATGATGCTGCCGATTGCTAGTCGTTTGATTGGGTTAATTATTGTGGGGTTATTTTCATTTATGTAGCATGAGGGAGGAAATCGGGGATTGTTGAGGAGAGCAAAGAAGATAATTCGTGTGCTATAAACAGCTGTTAGGGAGGTGGCAATTAGAGTAATTATTAGGGCTCAGGCGTTTGTATACGACGTGTTTGCGGACTCGATAATTAAGTCTTTAGAATAAAATCCTGTTAAAAAAGGGGTTCCGGCGAGGGCTAAGCTTCCAATTATTAAAGAAGAAGTTGTGATAGGTAAGGTTTTGTATAATCCTCCTATTTTTCGAATATCTTGTTCGTCGTTTAGGTTATGAATGATTGAGCCTGAGCATAGGAAAAGTATTGCTTTGAAAAATGCGTGGGTGCAAATGTGCAGGAATGCTAAGTGTGGTTGATTAATACCAATGGTTACTATTATTAGGCCTAGTTGGCTTGAAGTAGAGAATGCAATGATTTTTTTGATGTCATTTTGGGTGAGGGCACAGATAGCTGTGAATAGGGTGGTTAGGGCTCCTAGACATAAAGATATAGTTTGAATTATTTGGTTGTTTTGGATTATTGGATAGAATCGGATTAATAAGAAAACCCCTGCTACTACTATTGTACTTGAATGAAGTAATGCTGATACCGGAGTGGGTCCTTCTATAGCAGATGGGAGTCAGGGGTGAAGGCCGAATTGAGCTGATTTTCCAGTTGCGGCCAATAAGAGTCCTAGTATTGGAATAAGGTGAGTTTTGTTTTGGGTTATAAAGATTTGTTGGAGTTCTCATGAGTTGGAGTCTAATAGAAATCATGTTATTGATAAAACAAATCCAATATCTCCAATTCGGTTATACAGAACTGCTTGTATTGCTGCTGTATTAGCTTCTGAGCGTCCATATCATCATCCGATTAGTAGGAAGGATATGATTCCTACTCCTTCTCATCCAATGAAAAGTTGGAATAGATTATTTGCTGTAGTTAGAATCATTATAGTAATTAAAAATAATAATAAGTATTTAAAGAATTTGTCTATGTGTGGGTCGGAGTGCATATATCATAGGGAGAATTCTATAATTGATCATGTAATGAAAAGCGCTACTGACATAAATAGGATGGAGAAGTAGTCTAATTTGATGCTAAGATTTAGGGTAAAGGTTTGTATTGCTAATCAATTTCAGTTTGAGGATATGGCTTCTTGGTTTAAATAAAGTAAGGTAATAGTTGGGATTAAGCTTAAAAAGAAGCATACTGAGGTAATAGTTTTTACGTAATATGGGTAGGGAAAGGTCTTGTGAATATTTGTTATAGGCGAAAATATAGGTAAGATAAGTAAAATTAGGATTAAAGTAAATGAAGTGGTAAATAGATTTATTACTTTTATTTGGAGTTGCACCAATTTTTTGGTTCCTAAGACCAATGGAATACTTCTATCCTATAAAAGTTAAGAAAGCCATAATGTTAATTATGGAAATGTGGAATTAGCAGTTCCAGTGTTCTTTCTTTAAGAGGTAAACAAGAAGTGTATATTCTTCTAATATTAGATTCACAATCTAATGTTTTAATTAAACTATGTTTACAGTATAGGTTTCCTATAATGATTTTAGGAGTTAGGGTGAGTAATAATAGAGGGATAATGTGGAGTAATATTAGAATGTTTTCTCGTGTAAATGTTGGGGGTGTGCTGTAGATATGGAAAGGAAGTTTTCCTCGTTGTGTTGAGATTAATATAAACAGTGTGTATAAGGCTGTGATAAGAATGTTTAATCCTGTAAGAATAATTGTGAAGTGACATCATGAGAAAGATGATATGATAATAAGTAATTCTCCAATTAAATTAATAGTGGGGGGTAATGCTAAATTAGTTAAGCTAGCAATGATTCATCATAATGCTATTAGTGGGAATAATATTTGAAGACCCCGGGCTAATAATAAAGTTCGACTATGGAGGCGTTCATAATTAGTGTTAGCTAGACAGAATAGAAGGGAGGACGTAAGACCGTGGGCAATTATAAGAGAGGTGGCTCCTATAAAGCTTCAGGGCGTTTGAATTAAGATAGCTATAATTACAAGTGCTATATGGCTAACGGAAGAGTATGCAATTAAGGATTTTAAGTCTGTTTGGCGGAGGCAAATGGAGCTGGTTATAATTATACCTCATAGTGATAATAGGATAAATGGATATGCTATGCCGTTTGTTAAGGGCTCAAGGAGTTGTGATATTCGTATTATTCCGTACCCTCCTAGTTTTAAGAGGATAGCAGCAAGGACTATTGAACCTGCAATGGGTGCTTCTACGTGGGCTTTTGGTAACCACAGATGAAGGCCATACAAGGGAAATTTGATTATAAATGCTATAGTGCAGGCTAATCATATTAAGTTGTTGGATCAGGAGTAGTTGAGAGAGTGATTGTAGTAATTAAATAATAGGAGGTTTAAGGTTCCTAGTTGGTTTTGCATGTAGATTAGGGAAATTAATAAAGGGAGAGAGCCGATTAGGGTATAAAAAAGGAAATATAGTCCTGCTTTTATGCGTTCAGTTTGATTACCCCATCGTGTAATGATAATTAAAGTTGGGATTAATGTGGTTTCAAATAAAATGTAAAAAAATACTATTTCTGTTGCTGTAAATGTGAGGACAAGGAATACCTGAAGTAAAATTAATAAAGAGATGTATAGTTTTTTTCGGATAAGTGTATCGTTTTTTAAATGGTGTTGACTTGCAATAATTATTAAGGGAAGAAGTCATGTTGTTAGTGTTAGCAAGGGGGCTGATAATGAATCACAGGAAAAGATTAAGGAGTAGTTTGTGCTGGTGATATCAAGTTTATTTAAGTAAGATAGGCTGACTAATGCAATTAGTAAACTGTAAGATGTGGAATTAATTCATAATATAGAATTCTTAGATAATCAGGTAGTGGGGATAAGTATAATTGTGGGGATAATAATTTTTAGCATTGTAATAAGTTTAGGTTTTGTACATAATCAATGCCGTAGGTGTTTGAGATTATGACTAGTAAGGCCAGACCTACGGCAGCTTCACAAGCGGCAAATACTAGAAGAATAATAGGTAAAGAGAAAGAGGATGTGTAGTGGAGATTGAGAATAGTAATTGAGCCTAGAATAAATATGGATAATATTATTCCTTCTAAACATAGAAGTGAGGATATTAGGTGAGATCGATAGATTATTATTCCTATAAAAGATACAGTAAAGGCTATAATTATATTGAGTAAAATTGAAGTCATTTTAGTAGTTATGTGAATGACATAATCTAATGAGTCGAAATCATTTGTTTTTATTAAACTAACTACTATATTCAGTTCATTCTAATCCTTTTTGTAATCATTCATAAGTTAAGCCTAGTGATAAAATAAGGATTAATGCAATGGCAATCCCCGTTATTATATTAAGGTTTATAGTTTGAAATGCTCAAGGGAGAGGGAGAAGTAGTGCAATTTCTAAGTCGAATAAGAGGAATGTGATAGCAATAAGGAAAAATTTTATGGTGAAGGGAAGACGTGTGATTTCTGTGGGGTCAAATCCACATTCATAAGGGCTGATTTTTTCTGTGTAAATGTTGAGTTGAGGGAATCAAAATGCGATTATAATGAGGGCTATTGCTAATAGATAATTAGTGAAGATTGATACAACAATATTTATTACTCTCTTCCGGAGTTATTCGGAGCTTACTGATTGGAAGTCAGTAGTACTAAGTATACTAAGAAAGTATGAGCCTCATCAGTAGATTGAGACGTATAAGAAGAGTCAAACTACGTCCACGAAATGTCAGTATCAGGCTGCAGCTTCGAAACCGAAGTGGTGTTTTGAAGTGAAATGATAAAAGAGTTGTCGTAGCAGACAGGTTAATAAGAATGTTGATCCAATAATTACATGGAGACCGTGGAAGCCGGTAGCTACGAAGAATGTTGAACCATAAATTCCGTCTGAGATCGTGAAAGGAGCTTCAAAGTATTCTGATGCTTGTAGTAGTGTGAAGTAAATTCCTAGGGCGATAGTAATTGTGAGGGCTTGAGTTATTTGTTTTCGATTCCCTTCTATCAGACTGTGATGAGCTCAGGTGATTGAGACTCCTGAAGCCAATAGAATAGATGTATTTAGTAAAGGTACTTCTAAGGGGTTAAGAGGGTTTACTCCTGTGGGAGGTCAATAACCTCCTAGTTCTGGAGTAGGGGCTAAGCTTGAGTGATAGAAAGCTCAGAAGAAACCTGAGAAGAAAAACACTTCTGAGATAATAAATAAAATTATACCATATCGAAGGCCTTTTTGTACTGTTGATGTGTGGTGGCCTTGATATGTACCTTCTCGTACTACATCACGTCATCATTGGTATATGGTTATTATATTAGTTAGCATGCTTAGGGTTAGGAGGGTTGTAGAAGCAAAGTGAAATCATATAATTAAGCCAGAGGTAAGTAGAAGAGCGGATAGGGCTCCTGTAAGAGGTCAAGGGCTAGGATTAACTATATGGTAGGCATGTGTTTGGTGGGTCATTAGGTATTGTCATGTAAATAAAGACTAACTAATAAGGTAAATACATATGCTTGAATTAATGCTACTGCGAACTCAAGTAAAGTTAGGAGCAGAAGAATAATAAATGTAATAGTTGCGATTGGCATGCTAATAGAAATTAAAGCTGAAGTTGCACTTCCAATTAAGTGAATTAGAAGGTGACCAGCAGTAATGTTAGCGGTAAGTCGTACTGCTAGGGCTATAGGTTGGATGAATAAGCTAATGGTTTCAATCATTACTAATATGGGAATTAGGATAACTGGTGTGCCTTGAGGGAGAAAGTGGGCTAGAGATGCTTTTGTCTTGTAACGGAAACCTAATAATACGGCTCCTGCTCAAAGGGGGATAGCTATAGCTAGGTTTATAGATAGTTGTGTTGTAGGGGTGAAGGAGTGGGGAAGGAGCCCTAATAAATTGGTTGTTCCAATAAATAAGATTAGTGTAACTAGCATAAGAGATCAGGAGCGTCCTTTGGAGTTATGGGTTGGTATTATTTGTTTTAATACTAATTTAATTAATCATTGCTGGATAGTAATAATACGGTTATTAATCAGTCGGCTTGGATTAGGGTATAAGATAGTTGGGAATAAAATGATAAAAGTAACAATAGGTATACCTATTAGTGTTGGTGTTATGAAAGGGGTAAATAAGTTTTCGTTCATTTTTCTTCTCAAGGCGTATTATATTTTGTTTGCTCTAGAAAGGTTGTTTGAGGTTTGATAAGGATCTGGTGAGTTAAGATTTTTAGTTGAAAGATAATAAATAGCGTGATTATTATAGAGGAAATTACTGTAAATCATGTGGATGTGTCTAGTTGTGGCATTTCGTTATGGAGAATTAAATCTCGATCTTTAACTTAAAAGGTTAATGCTACTTAGCTTCATAACGGCTTATAATATAGATGAACATCAGTTTTCAAATGCTTTTAAAGTAACTACTTCAATAACAATAGGTATAAAACTATGGTTAGAACCACAGATTTCTGAGCATTGTCCGTAAAACAAACCTGGGCGGGACGATGTAAGGATTGTTTGATTTAGTCGTCCTGGAATTGCGTCTGTTTTAACTCCTAGGGATGGAACAGCTCATGAGTGTAATACGTCTTCTGAGGAGATTAACATACGTACTGGTATTTCTATTGGAAATACAATTCGATTGTCAACTTCAAGCAGTCGAAGTTCTCCTGGTTTTAGATCAGTAGTGGGAATCATGTATGAGTCAAAATTCAATTCCTCATAATCTGTGTATTCATAGCTTCAATATCATTGATGTCCTATTGTTTTAATCGTTAGCAAGGGGTTATTAACTTCATCTATTATATATAAAATTCGTAATGATGGTAATGCAATTATGATAAGAATAATGGCAGGAAGAATAGTTCAAATAGTTTCAATTTCTTGAGCATCTATAGTACTAGTATGTGTTAACTTTGTTGTTAATATAAGAGAGATGAGATATAGAACTAATGTACTGATTAAAAAAACGATTATGAGCGTATGGTCATGAAAGTGAAGGAGTTCTTCTATAATGGGTGAGGTAGCGTCTTGAAAGCCTAGTTCATAAGGGTATGCCATTTAAGATATACAGGGTATAAGCCAGTAATTTAACTTTGACAAAGTTATGTAATAGTTTTACTAATATCTAAACGCGGTAAAGAAAGACATAAAGGTTATGAGGCTGGCTTGAAACTAGTCTTTGGGGGTTCAATTCCTTCCTTTCTTGTATATTAAATTTTAATGTATGTAGGTTCTTCAAACGTATGATATGACGGAGGGCATCCGTGAAGTCATTCTAGATTTACAGAGGTTAGCTCTGTTGTTATTACTTCTCGTTTAGAGGCGAAAGCTTCTCAAATTATAAAGATTATTACTATTACAGCGGTTAAAGAGATAAATGAGCCTACAGAGGAGACTGTATTTCAAAATGTATAAGCATCAGGATAATCTGAGTATCGTCGAGGTATACCTGATAATCCCAGGAAGTGTTGAGGGAAGAAAGTAATATTTACTCCTGTAAATATAATGAAAAAATGGACTTTAGCTCATATTGTATTTAAGGTATATCCTGAAAATAAGGGGAATCAGTGAACAAACCCGCCTATAATAGCAAATACTGCTCCTATTGATAAAACATAGTGGAAATGTGCGACAACATAATATGTATCGTGTAAAACAATATCTAAAGATGAGTTAGCTAGCACAATGCCTGTTAAGCCACCCACAGTAAATAAGAAGATAAAGCCAAGTGCTCATAGTATAGCGGGGGACCATTTAATATTTCCGCCGTGCAGTGTTGCTAATCAGCTAAATACTTTTACACCTGTAGGAATTGCAATAATTATTGTGGCTGATGTAAAATATGCTCGAGTGTCAACGTCTATTCCAACTGTAAATATATGGTGAGCTCATACAATAAAACCTAAAAAACCAATTGATATTATAGCTCAAACTATGCCTATATAACCAAAAGGCTCTTTTTTTCCTGAATAGTATGTGACAATGTGAGAAATTATTCCAAAGCCCGGAAGGATTAGAATGTATACTTCAGGATGACCAAAAAATCAAAACAAGTGTTGATATAAAACGGGATCTCCTCCGCCAGCAGGGTCAAAGAAAGTTGTGTTTAAGTTACGGTCTGTTAATAATATAGTAATCCCGGCTGCTAAAACAGGAAGTGAGAGGAGAAGAAGAACAGCAGTAATTAGTACTGATCATACGAACAGAGGGGTTTGATATTGCGTTAGAGCAGGTGGTTTTATATTGATGATAGTAGTAATAAAATTAATAGCACCAAGAATTGAGGAAACTCCTGCTAAATGTAAAGAAAAGATAGTTAGATCGACGGAGGCCCCTGCATGGGCTATATTGCCTGCTAGTGGGGGATAAACGGTTCATCCAGTCCCGGCTCCGGCTTCTACTATTGAAGAAGCTAGAAGTAAAAGAAACGATGGTGGTAATAACCAAAAGCTTATATTATTTATTCGTGGAAAGGCTATATCAGGAGCTCCAATTATTAAAGGGACAAGTCAGTTTCCGAAACCTCCAATCATAATGGGTATGACTATGAAGAAAATTATGACGAATGCGTGGGCGGTCACAATTACATTATAGATTTGGTCATCTCCTAGCAATGCACCTGGTTGACCTAGTTCTGCTCGAATTAGTAGACTTAAAGCGGTCCCTACTATTCCAGCTCAGGCTCCAAATAAAAGATATAAGGTGCCAATGTCTTTGTGGTTTGTGGAGAATAATCACCGATTAATTAACATAAGTAGTGGTAGAATGGCTGAAATAAGCATTAGACTGTAAATCTAAAGATAAAGGTTTAACTCCTTTTTCTACCAAGGGCCTTGAGGTGATTTTTCATGTTGAATTGCAAATTCGAAGGAGCAGCTTCAAACCTGCCGGGGCTTCTCCCGCCCTCCTTTTTCTTTTTAGGGCGGGAGAAGTAGGTTGAAGCCAGTTGTTTAGGGTAGTTAGCTGTTAACTAATTTTTCGTGGGTTAATGTCCCACCGACCTAGTAAAGGTTTAGCTTAATTAAAGTATCTGTTTTGCATTCAGGTGATGTAAGTTTATAGGCTTGCAACCTTTAATCAGGAAATAAATAGTGGATTATTTACTTAGGGCTTTGAAGGCTCTTGGTCTAGTTAACCTAATTTCCTTAACTTAAAATTGAGAGTAGAGGGGTTAGTGGAAGAGCTATAGTAGATAATGTGGTTAAAGAGGGTGGAATTATTAATGTTTTGTTATTGTTGAAGTATCATTTGGTTTTTGTGTTATTTGTAGTTGGAAATAGTGTTAGGGTTGTTGAATATGTTAATCGTATATAGAAATATAGGCTTAGTAAAGCTATTATTGTTATGAGTATGGGAAGTACGATATTATTATTTTTAATTAGTTCTTGAATAATGATTCATTTAGGGGCAAATCCAGTTAAAGGGGGAAGGCCTCCTAGGGATAATAAATTTATTAAGATAATGATAATGGTAGGGGGTGCGGTGCTTCATACGTGTGATAAGGATAGTGTGGTAAGGTTATTGTTTGTATATAGGGTAATAAATAATGAGATGGTTAATATGATGTAAATAATTAGGTTAAATAGGGTGGCTGAGGGGTTATATGTTAGTACTACTAATATTCAGCCTATATGGGCGATAGAGGAATATGCTAAGATTTTTCGTAGCTGTGTTTGGTTTAGACCCCCTCAGCCTCCTAAAAGGGTAGATAGTAATGCGGAAATAATAATTAAGGGTTGATTAATTGTTGAGGAGGTTTGGATTAGGATTGATAGAGGGGCGATTTTTTGTCATGTTAGTAAGATTATTCCTGGGATTAAAGGGGTTCCTTGTGTTACTTCTGTCACTCAGAAGTGAAAAGGGGCAAGACCTAATTTTATGATTAATGATAAGGTTAGTGCTAGGGAGATGAGGGGATTGCTGGAGTAGAAAATTGATCATTGACCGGAGTATAGTATTGTTATAATAATAGAGAATAGTAAAATTATTGATGCTGTTGCTTGTGTGAGGAAATATTTTGTAGCAGCTTCTGTTGATCGAGGATTAGATTTATTTATTAGAATGGGAATAATTGATATTATGCTCAATTCTAATCCTACTCATATTAATAATCAATGGGAACTAATTAAGGTAATTAATGTGCCTATAATAAGGGTTGAATAAATAATGGTTATTATTGTGATGTTAATTAGTACGGGAAGGGTTTAATCCAACATTTTTGGGGTATGGGCCCAATAGCTTAATTTAGCTGACCTTACTAATAGAATATAGTGTAGGGGTAGCACGAAGAATTTTGAGTTCTTTAGGTTAGGTTCAATTCCTATTTTTCTAGAAATAAGAGGACTTAAACCTCTATTATTTACTCTATCAAAGTAACTCTATTTTCAGACATATTTCTAGATTGATTGAGGAGGGATGCTGGATAGGAAGATTGGTATTGAGATGTGTCATATGCATAGTGCAAGGGTTAGTGGGAGAAAATTTTTTCATAATAGGTGCATGAGCTGGTCATAACGGAATCGGGGATATGAAGCTCGAATTCATAAAAATAGTGCAGTTAGAATTAATGTTTTGATTGTGAAGTTTATTGAGAATAAATTAGGGTGTATAGTTATTATAGTAGAATTTAAGAAGATAATTGTTGTTAAGGCATTTATTAATAAAATGTTTATGTATTCGGCTATAAAGAATAAAGCAAACGGTCCCGCAGCGTATTCAACGTTAAAACCTGAGACTAGTTCAGATTCTCCTTCGGTTAGGTCGAAGGGGGCTCGGTTTGTTTCTGCTAGAGTAGACACAAATCATATTATTGCTAGTGGTCATGTAGGGAGGATTAACCAGATGTTTTTTTGTGTGATTATTAGGGTTGATAGAGTGAAGGAGCCATTTAGTAATAGGACAGAGAGGAGAATGATGGCGAGTGTTACTTCATAAGAAATAGTTTGTGCTACAGCCCGTAGGGCACCAAATAAAGCATATTTAGAATTTGATGCTCACCCGGATCATAAGATGGAATATACGGCTAAACTTGATGTAGCTAAGATGAATAAAGCCCCTAGATTTAGATTAATAAGTGAATATGGCATTGGAATGGGAATTCATATTGAGATAGCGAGGGTTAAGGCTAGGGAAGGGGCAATGATAAAAAGAGATATTGATGATGTAGATGGGCGTAAAGGTTCTTTGATGAATAATTTTAATGCGTCTGCTATTGGTTGTAGAATGCCGTATGGGCCTACAATGTTTGGGCCTTTTCGTAATTGTATGTATCCTAAGATTTTTCGTTCTACTAAGGTTAAGAATGCTATTGCTAGAAGAATGGGAACTACTAGTAAAAGGAAATTGATTATGTACATGAGTGTTAAGGAGAGGAGTTGAACCTCTGACAGTAAAGTCTTAAGTTTTATGCAATTACCGGGCTCTGCCACCTTAACAAACCCTTCTCTCGGGTCGTGTGTTTTTAGTAGCTGCTGGGTTGATATGATATCATCTTTTAGCTACTAAGGCATAATTGATTCATTGGCCTTATTTCTCTTGTCCTTTCGTACTAGGAGAAATTTTTAATAGATAGAAACCGACCTGGATTACTCCGGTCTGAACTCAGATCACGTAGGACTTTAATCGTTGAACAAACGAACCTTTAATAGCGGCTGCACCATTTGGAAGTCCTGATCCAACATCGAGGTCGTAAACCCTATTGTCGATATGGACTCTGAAATAGGATTGCGCTGTTATCCCTAGGGTAACTTGGTCCGTTGATCAGATAAGTTCTGGGTCAATTTATGATATATCTTTGACTTGTGTGTCTAGGTTAATATCATTCGGAGGTTTCTTTTTACTCCGAGGTCACCCCAACCAAAATTATTAATTCATAATTTAAGTTTTAGTTCTTGTTGATTTAGTGTTGTAAAATTGAATTAATGAATTAAAGCTCCATAGGGTCTTCTCGTCTTATTGTTTAATTCCCGCCTCTTCACGGGAAGGTCAATTTCATTGACTACAAGAAAGAGACAGTTAAACCCTCGTTAAGCCGTTCATACTAGTCCCTATTTAAGGAACAAGTGATTATGCTACCTTTGCACGGTCAGGATACCGCGGCCGTTGAACAGAAATGTCACTGGGCAGGCATTGCCTCTAATACTTATCATGCTAGAGGTGATGTTTTTGGTAAACAGGCGGGGTTTATGTTTGCCGAGTTCCTTTTACTTGTTTTAGTCTTTCCTTATTGCACTCCTGGGTTGGGATAACAATTGCAGTAATAATCTACTTGTAGGTGTATCTTTTATATGGTTGTTAATTTATTATGTTTGAATAGTTTAGGCTTGTGCAAGGAGAAATAATTCTAATTACTAATATTAACATTGTTTCTTCTATGAAATAATAGATTAATCCAATTGTCTCGACAGGGGTTTATTGATATGTTTTAGGGATAAAATTAGGTGTTTTGTTGAGCTAGAACGCTTTCTTAATTGGTGGCTGCTTTTAAGCCTACTATGGTATTTATAGTTTTTACCCTCTGTTTAAGGATGTATCCTTACTTAAGGAGCTGTCCCTCCTTAAATTAGCATTTAAGTTTTCATTTAAATTTTATGGTTTTTAGGAAAACTTAAAGCTGAACTGAGATTCTTATTTGGATAACCAGCTATCACCAAGCTCGATAGGCTTTTCACCTCTACTTCTAAATCTTCTCACTATTTTGCTACATAGACGAGTTTGCTCATGTTAGCTGTTCAGAAGTAGCTCGTTTGGTTTCGGGAATTTTGACTTAAATTCTTTTTGTCAAGTTTATTCTAGTTAACTCATTATGCAAAAGGTACTAGGTGTAATCTATGCTTGTTTGTACTTTTATTCTTCTTTCATCTTTCCCTTACGGTACTATCTCTATAGCGCTATGTAAATTTTAAATTTCTATCACCTATACTTTTAGATGTAAATGTTTTGTTTGTAATATATATATATATATAGTACTTGAGTTATATGTGAATATTAGGCTAGTATTAGTTCAAAGCAGTCAATGAAATTGATATCTTCCGGGTGTAAGCCGGATGCTTTAGTTAAGCTATGCTTTGTTATTCCAAGCACACTTTCCAGTATGTTTACCTTGTTACGACTTATCTCCTCTTATATCTTGTAGCTTTGATAAGCTTGAGTTAATATTTGAGGAGGGTGACGGGCGGTGTGTGCGTGCTTTATGGCCTTATTCAATTAAGCTCTCTATTCTTAATTTACTACTAAATCCTCCTTAAATCCTTAGTTTCATAAGGATTACTGTTAGATGTTCTTAAAAAGAAAATGTAGCCCATTTCTTTCCACTTCATTGGCTACACCTTGACCTAACGTTTTTATGATGATCGTTGTGCTTACTTTTAATCCCTGTTGGGGTTTGCTGAAGATGGCGGTATATAGACTGAATTAGCGAGAAGTGGTGAGGTTTATCGGGGTTTATCGATTATAGAACAGGCTCCTCTAGATGGGTTTAAAGCACCGCCAAGTCCTTTGAGTTTTAAGCTGTTGCTAGTAGTTCTCTGGCGGATATTTTTGTTGTTAAGAATCTGTGTTTACAACTAAGCATAGTGGGGTATCTAATCCCAGTTTGTGTCTTAGCTTTAGTATATTCTGATATATTAAGATTACCTTCGTTATCGATTTTATTTTTATCTATAGTTTTTTACGACCCAGATGAAATTTAATCTTATTTTTATTGTATCTTTAATACTCTTTACGCCGGGGTTTATTAATTAGGGTTAATCGTATGACCGCGGTGGCTGGCACGAGATTTACCAACCCTATAAGAAATTGCATGACTTAGTCGAACTTTCGTTTATAGCTTAATTTTGATTACTGCTGTATCCCGTGGGGGTGTGGCTAAGCAAGGTGTTGTGAGCTACTGTTAGTGTGCTTGATACCAGCTCCTTTAGATCTTGTTGATTTGTAGGGCATTCTCACAGGAATGATGACTCTTGCATGTATAATTCTGCTAATAATTAATAAAAAAGCCAGGACCAAACCTTTGTGTTTATGGAGTAATACTACTCATCTAGGCATTTTCAGTGCCTTGCTTTATGATAAGCTACATTAAC